TCTTTTGAAAAAAAAATAGAATTATTCGGAGTAATAAGACTATTCCAATTATGATATTCGTGAAGAAAGAATCGCAATAAATGTAAAGAAGGAACATCTTGGATCCAGCATTGAAGGATTTGAACCAAGATTTTCAGATGGATGGGATAAGGTATTAGTATATCTGACACATAATTTAAATGCGATAATTTGTCCTCCAAAAAGGGAAATATTGAATGAATAGATCGTAAATTCAAATTCTGAGATTTTGGTATTTTTTTTTCTTCGAGGGAAGATACTAATCGCAGCAAGAATGGAATTTCCACAATGACTGCAAAACCTTCCAATATCATCTGAGAATAAAAATGAAAATCAAAATAATTGTTGTGCCCAACGAATCGATTTTGGTTAGAATCATTAACCGAATAAATCAAATAATTCTGTTGATACATTCGAATAATTGAACGTTTCACAAGTACTGAACTAGATTTATTGTCATAACCAAAAATTTCCGTGGATTCGTAAAAAATCGAACCATTTAAACCACGATCATGAGCAAATGTGTAAATATACTCCTTAAAGAGAAGCGGATATAGAAAGTGTTGTTGCCGAGATCTATCTTTTTCTAAATATCCTTGTAATTCTTCCATTTACATTTCTACTTGAACCAGAGACAGGACCCATTTCATTTTTTGGGTTATCAAATGATACATAGTGCAATATGGTCAGAACAGGGTATATATTATGTATATAATTACAGTAAGAAAAAAATATATATCCCACAAACAAAGGAAACAGGGGAGTCCAATCAACAGATCTTTTTCCTCTCCTTTTCTATCCAATTGGTTTATGTTCGTTATAATTACAAAAGGGTAAAAAATCCTTTATTTTTGCAACTCGATCGCTCTTTTGACTTTGGAATAAATTCTCTTTATCAGTATACTGTTTCTTCTACACATCCGTCTCCAATCCATAATAAAGAATAATTAGGATTCATTAAAAAAAAAAGAAAGAAAATCAATGGTCCACTCACAAAAGAACCCACCCTTTCCCGCATCAGGCACTAATCTATCTTTAACGTCTAATTAGATCGGGTAATCATTCAAATTAAGAACAAAAGCTCGTTGCTTTTTATTTCACCAGAATTAGAGCCATAGGGCTCTATCCATTTATTCACTAGACCCAACTGTAAATGTGAATTTTTTTTTCACTTCCAAAAAGAAAAAAAATTTGTAACGATCCGGTAAGGATAAACTCAAAGTTCTACTTTAATTAAATAATAAATTAAACAATAAATTAAATAATAAATTAAATAATTAAATAATAAAAATAATAATAATAATATTTTATTACGACATGCTGTTTTTTCCATTCATTACCTTTGAGGATCAGTCGTGGTCTTATAGACTCTACCAATAGTCTGGACGAATCTGTTGCTTCATCCAAATGTGTAAAAGATCATAGTCGCACTTAAAAGCCGAGTACTCTACCGTTGAGTTAGCAACCCGAATAAAATAAATAGGATATGTAAATACGGTCAAAATAAAAAAATCAATTGAATTGCACTGCACGACCCCGTCAAAACATTGAACTAGAACAAATCGAAAAGAAAGATTTGTTGATCAATTAAAAACACCAAAATACCAAAATGGACAGATCAGATTAAACAACAACAGATTCCCAATAGAGATGTCAAAATTGTGACAAACCACCATTTTATTTATCAATTTTCTTTTCTTTTTCGTTAAGAAAATACATCTTGTATGCCAGTAAATCCGGTAGGGCAAACCCATCATTTGACTGAAGTGAAGGAAAGAAAAAACCAATATGGGGTGGAGATAAACGGATCTATTTATCTACGATCGAATTATATTTCTTCGATGCACCATTGTCAATATGAATCCAATGTTAAGAAAACAAATTTAAGTAAATCAAATAAGGACTTGTGTTGGATTGGCACAACATAAACATAAATAATAAATTTGGATGAAAAAAAAAATACGAAAGAGGTAAAGTAAAGAAAAAATCTCGGGTTTATTCAATCAATAGAGGTACAATAAGCAAGATTAACCCCTTGTTTGTTGGTGGATTCCCGCAACAAACAAGAAAAAAAGTAAATTAAGTATGAATACAGCAAGAAAAAGGCAAATTGTGTGTAAATAATTACACAAAGATAGATACTAGTTACCCCCCCCCTTTTTTTTTTTTTATTAATTTTGTTTTTTTCCTTTAATTAACTCGAATCGAAGTTCTTTCTTGAAATAATTCTGCCTTCCTTAAAATATCACAAACAGTTCCCGTAGGTTGAGCACCTTTTTCAAGGAAATATAGAATAACAGGAACATTTAAATAAGTTTGATTCTTTATCGGATCGTAAAAACCTACTTTTCTAAGATCTCTTCCTTCTCTTCGGGATCGAACATCAATTGCAACGATTCGGTAGATGGCTCATTGGAATAGATGTAAATAAACAATGCCCCCCCTAGAAACGTATGGGAGGTTTTCTCCTCATACGGCTCGAGAAAAAAGGATTCTAAATTTCTGTATATGTATATAATGGCAAATGGATCCATAAAATCATGAATTAGACTATGATTTGAGTCGTTTTTTTATTCTTCCTTACAGAAAAAAAGAAATCTCATTCGTACTCATAACTCAAGTTGGGTAATTCTGACAGAGTTCGAAGGGAAACCCTTAGACATTTATTGAGCCGTCTCTAACCTCTTTTGTTTGTCTCATCTCGAATCTATTTTTATTCCTCATTCTGATTCAATTGTTGAGACAATTGAAAATAGTGTTTACTTGTTCCGGAATCCTTTATCTTTGCTTTGTGAAATCATTGGGTTTAGACATTACTTCGGTGATCCTTACTCCTTTCAAAAGAGCAGCAACATACCTTTTTGTTTTTTGTTATTTTTTTCTATAATACTATAGAAATAGAATATGAACGGTGGATTCCCTTGTGATACACTTTTGATCGAAATAGTTTTACCAATTCTGAAAAATTTTACTTTTGATTTTTCAAACTTCTTTGATTTTTCGATTTTTTTAACCTTTCGATTTATATATTGAGGATATACTTACAAAGTTGGTCTAACTTATTAATAGTTACTAACCCTAGATTCTTCCCCCTGATAAACGAATCAATCCTTTCTGCTCGAGCTCCATCATGTACTATTTACTTACAACCTAACACAAATTAGGTTCCTAACAGAGCAGAACAAACTATGTCGAGCTAAGAACATCTTCATTCCTATAGAAAATGGTGGATGTAAGAATCCACAGCCGATCATGTCCTTCAAGTCGCACGTTGCTTTCTACCACATCGTTTCAAACGAAGTTTTACCATAACATTCCTCTAATTTTATTTCAAACCGGTATGTAATTGATTCAATATGGAATCATGAATAGTCATTGGCTCAACCGGTGTGTGTATACCGGTATATAATAGTACATACTTTCTATCTATCTATCTATGGATAGATAAGTATTTATCCGGGGAAGGCTCGGCAAGGATCCAATTTATTTAACTCTATATTCTATCATATGAATGAAACATATTTCTAAAAAAGACGAATAAATAAGTTTGCTTAAGACTTATTTACATCTTAAAAAGATTGTTCGGGACGATCAATCATGAAGGATCCATTTTTCTCGAACAAATAAACTATAAACCTCAAAAGAAGAACCTTTAATATTAATAGATTTGCAATCCCGGAACAAAATCAATTATTAATAAAACTTTTTTATTTTATACAATACAGATTTTGTTTTACTTCAGGTTCAAGAATTTTTCTTTTCCATCAATTCCATAAAGTCAAGTAGATGCAATATACGAATTTCCCCCCAATCGCTACATTACATTGATTTACAATTATTCATTTGAACCGGATAAGATATAAGATGAACCAGATAAAATACAAAAAAATGGGGTCCAGATCAATTCGTTTTTACTATTTTTTTCCCACACCAGTTTTAGAAGTTTTAAGACCAGTGATGAAATTAGTACCAAAAACTCCCTACTCTTTAGTCTCCACATAGACTGTGGAATTGGGATACCCCATTTATTTTTTTTAGGCTTTTACCCTTGGTAAGGGAATAAAGAGGCCTTTCTTTCATTCACATTTCGATTCAGAATGCTTCATGTGAGAATTGACATTTCATAGATATGGGACATAAAGTTTCCAAAAGTAACTAACTTTAAAATGAATATTGAGTAGTACGAACATATCCTGAATGTGAATGATAAACCCAGAATTTCTTTTTTGAATTCAAAAAAAAAAAAGATATTTATTTCCACCCACATTTGACACTTGATTACGTTTGTGAGAAACCAAATGAAAGAAAAAATATGATTCTAAGAATGATTCTTAGAATTCAGAACAAAAGATTGTTCTCGTTAACAATTTTATGTTTCATGTGGGATACAATGTGATCCCATCTTTCGTTTCTGATGGAAACGATCTGGGACGGAAGGATTCGAACCTCCGAGTAACGGGACCAAAACCCGCTGCCTTACCGCTTGGCCACGCCCCATTTCGAATTTCTTTTCGACACTAATAAACATTAATATTGGTATTGGTTATTCGTCAATTCCAACCCAATAAATACATTGGGGATATATTGTTGCTAGGATTCAACACATGTAGATATAGAATCAAAAAAATTCATTGATCATTACATGGAATTCAGTTAAGATATTGTATGAAAATGGAATTCCTTGTATTCTCATTTGAGAATGGAAGGAAAGATTTTTTTTATTTTGGAGAGTTCGAAAAAAAAGAAAGATTTTTTGACTTGTCTTTTTTTTCCCTTATAAAAAAAACTCAATCAGAATAAAATTTTCTAATCTACAAGAACGAAATTTTGTTATGCTTAATATCTTTAGTTTAATCTGCATCTGTCTTAATTCTATCTTTTATTCGAGTAGTTTTTTCTTCGCCAAATTGCCCGAAGCTTATGCCTTTTTAAATCCAATCGTCGATGTTATGCCTGTCATACCTCTACTTTTTTTTCTCTTAGCCTTTGTTTGGCAAGCTGCTGTAAGTTTTCGATGATTTAATACTCTGCTAAATTCATGATTTATTCGATAAATCAAAATTCGAAAAATTGATAAGACCAGATAAGTCTTACATTATGAACCCTCGATTCAAAAATCGAAATTCTTGTATATTGAATAACCGCGGCGATGAATTTTGATCAACTTATTTCCTCGTTCTGACCTTACAGTGAGCAAAGACTTTATTAGGTTGCCTACAATACCTAATTATTCATATGACAAGAAATTTTTGATAACGAAGGAATCAAAATCTTATTCCAAAGAAATTCGTGAAAATGACTTTCTTTTCAAAAAACACTTCATTTTTGGGGGGTGTCATGTCAAAACAAAATAGTGTATGTGGTAAAAAATAAGTAACCTATTCCCTTTTTCAAAAAAAAGATCTTGGAGATTGTGTAATGCTTACTCTCAAACTATTCGTTTATACAGTAGTGATATTCTTTATTTCTCTCTTCATCTTCGGATTTTTATCTAATGATCCAGGGCGTAATCCTGGACGTGAGGAATAAAAAAAAGATATTTTTAGTTTTTCCTGCTTTTTCTAAATTTTTTTCTTATGATTTTATCTATTCCATACATTTACCTATGATAAAATCAAGGGATCGAAATTCCTTCGAATTCGAAAGTCTCAAGAAATAAGAAGAAGCGGAGAGAGAGGGATTCGAACCCTCGGTACGAATAACTCGTACAACGGATTAGCAATCCGCCGCTTTAGTCCACTCAGCCATCTCTCCCCATCCCCATTTAAAAATGGAAAATTTTTTATGTGATGTGACACGTGAAGTAAAGATATATAAAAATATAAAATAGATAAATAAAAAAGTAAAACAATTATATAACATATATAAATAAACATTATAATATAACTTATAAGTTATATTATTATAAACTTATAAAGATATATAAAAAGAACAATAAAGTAATATATATCTATATAGGATAAAAAAAAATATATATATATAGAAGAAATTTGATCAGGAATTCAATTTAGATAATGATTCGAAACGGATATCCCCAATAGAAACCTACTTCTTTTATTTTGTACGAAAGGTTTATTCCCCCGGCTTGGTTTAAGTACTGGCCGGGCCAGGCCAGTATTTCCATAGATTAAATGATTTAATAATGATTTGATATCAATCAAAAATACTTGTTGAAGTGTCATTTCTTATTATTAATACTTAATATTATTAATATTAAATTAATATATTTTTTTTTATTTTCTTTTTATCAATTTATTACTTTTTGGAAAAAGAAACTGGAATAATAAATATATAAATATATACATATATATTTATATATATTTATATATTTATTATGTACATATATGCACATATATTAAACAATAAAAAGTATTAAAATGAAAAATAAAAAAAAAATATCAAATATTAAACACACATATTTATAAACGTAGTTATAATATAACTCATTTATTTGTTCAAGAGACAAGCTTTATTTGAACAATTGAGATCCAATTGACCCGAATTCTTAATTCATAAGTAAGATCTGGCAGTTAAAAGAGAAGTTGAAAAAAAAGAAACCCCATGTATGCAGATTTCATCCTTTCTATGATCCAGCTTCAATGATTCTTTCAGACCGGGACTGTCAGTAATGACTTCGTATCAAACGAAAAGAAAAGTATAATATAACTAACACTTTTTTATGTTATTTAAGTAAGCTTTCTGCTCTTCGCCTATTTAAGTCCCCGGCGGGACGAAGCGTCAACGCTAAAATTTTCATGATTCTGATGCTATCTTGATTGCGCCTCACTCTTTTGTTCGACAAATGGTCCATTCATATACAATAATAAATATATAGCGGGTATAGTTTAGTGGTAAAAGTGTGATTCGTTCTATCAAAAACTTAAATAGTTAAGGGGTCTTTCAGTTTTTTTCATATTCCGATCAAAAACTTTATTTCTTAAAAAGGTTTAATCCTTTACCTCTCAATAGTATATTTGAGGAAGAATATACATTCTCACGATTTGTATCCAAAGGCCAATTAGAAATTGAATAAAAAAGATTGGATTATGGATATGGAGTCGCGAAGCATAATTTTTTTGGATTGGATTAACTCTTCCAATTGAATGAGTATGAATAAAGGATCTATGGATGAAGATACAAAAGTTGATTTCCAATCGTAACTAGATCTTCAATTTTTTTTTGTAAAAGGGAAATTGAAGCCAAATAGCTATAAAACGATGGTTTTGGTTTACTAGAACCATCAGCATATTGTTTCAGCTCGGTGGAAACCAAATTCTTTTCCTCAGGATCCTGCGAGTGGAAATAGGGAACGAAGTAACTAGACTAAATGGATTTAGTATAATCCCCCTCCTCTAGAGGGATCATCTAGAAAGCAAGTAGCTTTGGATGGATTCATACAGAAAAGCTAACATAGATGTTATGGATCTAATTTTTCTCTTTGGGAATACATCGATCTTCTATAAAGGAGCCGAATGAAACCAA